TAATTAATATAATAAGTTTTATCTTTTCTCCTACCTTCAGAAAAAAAGCATGTCCGCTGTTATTAGATATTCGAATTTTCTGAAAGGTAACTATCCCGCTTTCATATAAAAATTTATATAGAATCTTTGAAAAAGACTTTTTTTCATACTTCAGAAAAACGAAAAAGACTTACTGTCTTTAGGATCTGATGCTACACCGCTGCTCAATACCTTAGGGGATCTACTCTATTACATAAGTAGATTCCTAAGATTTATCTCATATTATGATATAAATAAACAGCTCTTGTTGTATCGGTCCAAAACCTTTACAATTGATCTTTACGGTGCGTCCTCTATCAATTAAATCTTTTTTTATCCATAGAGAAAGAAAGTATTTAGGCATATCTAGTCTTCACTTACTATTTCGATCTATGAAGTTTATTTATTTGCTACAGCTGATAAACAATCGTTTTAGACGATGTTTATGTAGAAAGCCCTTTTTTTTATTTCTAGTATTTCATTGACTAGCTATTCGTTCTTTTTTTCTATAGTGGAGATAGTCGCACGTAATGACAGATCACAGCCATATTATTAAAAGCTTGTGGTAAAAAGGGGTTTCGTTCTAATGCCCGAAAATAATATTCTAAAGCTTTGGTATGTTCCCCATTACTTGTGTGGATAAGGCCTATATTATAGAGTATATAACTTCGATCATAGGGGTCAATTTCTAGTCGCATAGCTTCATAATAATTCTGTAATGCTTCCGCATAATTTCCTTCAGATTGAGCCGACATCCGTTACGGTCGTCATTCGCTTTAACGAATTCTCCGTTTCAGAACCGTATGTGAGATTTTCATCTCATACGGCTCCTCCTTTAGGTGCATAATGAAAATAATATATGGAAAAATTTGATGTCATTATGAACTAAGCGGGGCTAATGTTTTTACAAGAAATCCCTAGCCAACCTTCTTGCAAAAGATCTTTTCTTACTACCAAGTGGGTTCATGCTAAATAAAAATAAAAAAGGAAACTCTAAAAATTTCTTTGTTCTCAACGCCCCTAAATTTCCAGGAATTAGTCACTTCAACAGTCTTCAATGGTTATACGGGTATCCAAAGTACGAACGAGATGGATGTTTATTGTTCCAACCATTTTAATTAGTCCCAATCCCAAAGAAGAAGAAGGAAAAGTAATCATTTTAAAGAAAGTTTTCGTGTTGTTGATTTCTCGGCGTAGTGCTTCTTCCCCTATACCTCCTATTCGTATATTGTATTAGTCTAGTAGGATTGATCTGTAATACGGGAACCATAGGTAAAAACCTTTTGCTCAATACTATAATTCACAATTGAAGCATCTAAGGCTGCATTAATCGTGGATACATGATAGAAGGGATTGTTTTTTTTATATTATAAACTTCACCTTCAAAAGCGTAGATTTTTTTTTCAATATTCGTTTTTCTTTCTATTCCAAATGGGCGAGAAATAAAAAAAATAATGATAATCAAATCGCACCATCTCTGTAATAAGTAAATGCCTCTTTTTCTCCGGAAGTTGTCGGAATGACTCGTAATAAGATATCGGCTACAATTGTAAAGGTTTTATCAATAAAATTTCCATTTATACGCGATCTTGGCATAGGTAGTAATCCATTCTATAACTCTTTTGATTTCCTTTACCTTTTCTTTTGTGAGAAAATTTTCTCACAAACAAAGGAATTTGATAGTACGAACTAACATAAAAGCGGACTCGTTAAAAAAAAAACCTTCTATCTACTTCCAATTTTTCCGGTCAAAAAAGGTATCTATGTAAACATAATCTAAAAAAAAAACGATGAATAACTCGCTATTCGCCCAGGTACTAAGTCATAATCCTGATATCGGAGAGATGGCCGAGTGGTTGAAGGCGTAACATTGGAACTGTTATGTAGACTTTTGTTTACCGAGGGTTCGAATCCCTCTCTTTCCGTACTTTCAAATAATTCACCAATCTTATGTGATTGACCACAATGTATCAAATAAAATAAAAAATAATAGATATAAAATCCACCTTGTTTTGCTTTTGAAATAGATTCGCTATTCCTAATTTCTTTGATATGGAAAATGCTGAGAAGAGCAAACAAGGGGTCCAAACCTCCCTACCAATCTCTGATACATGAATAGGAAAAAGATTCCCCCATAAAATTCTTTACCTTGTGCCTTTTTAATCAAAAAAGAGGGCAAAGGGGAGTTGTCCGAACTCTTGTTTTTAGTTATTTTTTTTTACTTAAGTTATGTTTATTAAGTCTGTCGAGAGTAATATTCTACGACAAGCAATTCATTTATTTTCAAACCGACGCATTTCCTATCTATTATTTGATTGACTAACCCTTCATATTGGAATGTGTGAAGAGTCAGATGGTTTGGCACTTCCTCGGGGGCAGATGAATCAAGAAGATTTTGAACCAAAGTTCTAGAATTTTGTTCATCCTTCACTGTAATAATATCTCGGGGTTTGCAGCGATAACTTGGTATATCAACTATACGCCCATTAACTAAAATATGTCCATGGTTAACTAATTGGCGCGCTTGAGGAATAGTCAAAGCCATACCCAATCGAAAAAGGATGTTATCCAAACGCATTTCAAGTAATTGTAGTAAAACTTGACCTGTTGACCCCTTGGCTTTTCCGGCGATACGAACATATTTAAGTAATTGGCGTTCTGTAAGACCATAATGAAAACGCAATTTTTGTTTTTCTTCTAAACGAATACGATATTGAGATTTTTTTCCGGAGCGTGATTGGTTTCTAAGATCGCTTCCTGCCTTAGGCCTTTTACTAGTTAGTCCCGGTAAAGCCCCCAGACGGCGTATTTTTTTAAAACGAGGCCCTCGGTAACGTGACATAAAGACTCCTTTTTTATTTAAATTGTACAAAACTAAACAAAATTAAAACTGAACTAAATGATAATGATAAATGACGTGAAATACACTCCAATAAACTATTGGAATACAAAGAGTAAGAAGATATATTCTCTCAATAGACAGATTTTTTTTATTGTATATACAATATATATAAATCAAATAAATCACAAAAATTGTCCTTTATTTTCTTGATTTATTTTGCAAAGATCTAACCCTTTTACCCAATATATATTCCTATATGGAAGTTTATATGACATAATATAAATGGAGTGGTAACTTTTGGAAAAAGGTGAAAGAAGTCTTTTCAATCTTCTTTGATTTTGAAAGTACATTAAAAATTACGTAAAAAAAAAAAAAACGAAAAAATATGGAAAAGCCGGCTATCGGAATCGAACCGATGACCATCGCATTACAAATGCGATGCTCTAACCTCTGAGCTAAGCGGGCTCAAATAAAATAGCGCCTGCATACAAATTCACTAAACTACTAGATCGTATCAATTAACTATTCTATTCATATTTTTCCTTATCTATTTACAATTAATAATATTCCATATATTCTAGAATAGAATATAGCTCAAATAGTGACTATCATTAAATAAATAAAACATAACCTTAATTAATTAATAGAATATAGTAATATATCGACTTTATAATTTTTATTTCATTAGTTTCTAAATAAGAAAATCTTAATTAGATCAGAAATCTTTTTTTTTAAGTTAAATTATATCTAATTTGAAATTTTTGTTTTTTTTTTTTCTAACCTCATGCTATTATTATTATTTTATACTTTTTATCTTTTTATTTTATTTCGAATATTATAGAATTATTAGAATTAATATTCTAAATGAATATTCAAATAGAATTTTTTAGAATTATTATAATTTAAAATCCACGAAGTAGACTTATAATCTTTTTCCATTTCACATTGTAGAATTCTAAGTTTCAATAATAATCATAAATTTCTTTTCATGGAAGTAAAAAAAACAGAATCGCCCGTTCGACTATTTCTTCAAATTTAAGACAAAGATGATAAAAGGAAGAACATATATATGTTATGTAATATATAACCATATTGAATTGCAAATACAAAAATAATAGAATCTTTATTGATTAGACTAAATCAATATGGATGGGGCTAAAAAAAAAATTAAAAAAGATCCCAAAGAAATAACAAAAGTATCGATATGTAATGAATTCTAAGGTTTCGGCATAAGAAAAAGCGGAAAGACATCATAATGAGATCCTAATCTCAAAGCAAAAGGGGGATATGGCGGAATTGGTAGACGCTACGGACTTAATTGGATTGAGCCTTGGTATGGAAACCTACTAAGTGATAACTTTCAAATTCAGAGAAACCCTGGAATTAACAATGGGCAATCCTGAGCCAAATCCTGGTTTACGCGACCAAACCGGAGTTTAGAAAGCGCGAAAAAGGGATAGGTGCAGAGACTCAATGGAAGCTATTCTAACAAATGGAGTTCACTACCTTATGTTGATCAAATGATTCACTTCATAGTCTGATAGATCCTTTGTAGAACTTATTAATCGGATAATCGGACGAGAATAAAGATAGAGTCCCATTCTACATGTCAATACTGACAACAATGAAATTTATAGTAAGATGAAAATCCGTTGACTTTTAAAATCGTGAGGGTTCAAGTCCCTCTATCCCCACCTCTACTCCCCCAAAAAGTCTGTTTGACACCTTACCCTTTTTTTAGTTATTCAAGAATTCATTATCTTTTTTCATTCATCCTACGCTTTTACAAACTAAAATTTATTTTCTTATTATATACAAGTCTTGTGGGATATATCATACACATACAAATGAGAAAGAAAGATCGATTTGAATTATTTCGAATCTATATCATTTTTCATTTGAAAACTTAGAAAGTATTCTTTTCGAAGATCCAAAACTTTTTTCATTTACTACTTTTGCGTTTCTTTTAATTGACATAGACCTAAGTCATCTAGTAAAATAAGGATGATACTTCGGTAATGGTCGGGATAGCTCAGTTGGTAGAGCAGAGGACTGAAAATCCTCGTGTCACCAGTTCAAATCTGGTTCCTGGCATAGGATTTATTAATTTTGATAAGTTTATATTCTTCAAATTAAACGTATCTTTAGTAAAAAAAGTGCAATAATCCTTTACTTTATACCCTTCTCTTTTTTTGTTCATGTTGTGGATCCATCCGTTCAAAAAGAATGTATAATACTTTATACATAATACATATTCGAAAGAAAAGGTTAAATGAGTTCTGTTTGAAAGAATCAAACAAAACAAGTAAAAAAAGGTCTATATCTTCTATATCTATAGTTGAAGGGCAGAAATACCCCAACATTCATTAGATACAATAGAAATCGAATTGTACCCCCCCCTCGTTTATTGCTTTCCAATCTTAATTTATTCATTCCCAGTTATGTGACTAAAGTTGACTAAGTTATGTGCGCGATACAAAGTTCATAATGCAGAACTCTTTTTTTTTAGTTCATCCTATTGGCTCGGCTTGTACGAAAAAAAAGTATCTTTCAAATTGGAGATCAAGCTATTTATAATAATATGAATGAGACCTCAATTCTTCTGTTTGTTTGATCTAAAAAAGAATCGGAATTCCAAATATTCCGTGAAGGTCTGGAGTTGTAGAAGCTAAGACTCGTTTTTTATCATTCAATAAGCATCTTGTATTTCATAAAAATTGGGGGCAATATAATCCTTACGTAAAGGCCACCCTATCCAACTTTCGGGCATTAAGATCCGCTTCAGTCGTGGATGGCTATCATAAGTGATTCCTAACATATCATAAGATTCTCGTTCTTGAAAATCCGTACTTTTCCAAACCCAGAAAACAGATGGAATTCTAGGATTACTCCTGTGAGTAAATACTTTTATGCAGACTTCTTCCGCTTGATTGACACCATATTCTATTCTCGTAAGATGATACACACTGGCTAAGAGGCCACCCGGTGCCACATCATAGGCACATTGCGAACGTAAATAATTGTAACCATATACATATAAAATTACAGCAATAGAATGCCAATCTTCGGGCTTTATTTGTAAAGTCTCGATTCCTTGGTAATCGAAGCCCAACGATCTATGAACCAGCCCGCGTTTGGCTAGCCAAACGGACAAAGTGCCCTGCATCTTTTTTATTTCCCCCACACCCTTTTTATAGAAAATAAGTATTTCACATTTACCATGAGTTATAATTTATGAAGATTTTTTTCTGATTCTCTAAAATCCTCCTTAATTAACCAATTCGTGGGAAGATACTGGACTTTTGTATTTAAAAAAAGTTTCAGTAGAGATCTCTGAAGTAGGTGATGGTGGATAGAGTAATTCTTGATCATAATTTCCAGTATGCGTACTGCGTACAACAAAAAACTTGTGATTGGTAGTAAAACACCGATTACCCTGTTGAGGTCTAGTTCGATCCTTATAGATTTCTATAGCTATTTTCTTACGAAGCTTTGTTATAGCGTCTATAACAGCCTCTGGTTTAGGTGGACAACCCGGCAAATAGACATCTATAGGAATTAGCTTATCAACTCCGCGAACAGTACTATAAGAATCGGTGCTGAACATCCCCCCTGTAATTGTACACGCCCCCATAGCAATAACATACTTTGGTTCAGGCATTTGTTCATATAATCTTACTAAAGAAGGAGCCATTTTCATTGTTACTGTACCTGCTGTTAAAATAAGGTCCGCCTGTCTAGGACTCGATCTTGGTACTAGCCCATAACGATCAAAGTCAAATCGGGAGCCTATTAATGATAATGAGGCAAATTCAATGAAACAACAACTGGTACCATAAAGAAGCGGCCATAGGCTGGAAAGTCTGGACCAATTTGAAAGATCATTTAACGTAGTTGAAATAACTGAATTTTTTGTTGTTCGATCAAGTACGGGAAACTTAATGGAATTCATAATTGTTTCAATGGTTTTTTTTTACTTTTTGTTATTGTATCAAGTATTCAGGAAACGAACTAAGACCATTCCAATGCTCCTTTTCGCCATGCATAAACTAAACCAAGAATTAGGATAAGCACGAAAATGAAAGCTTCTATAAAAGCAGATACCCCCATACATCAAAACTCATTGCCCACGGATACAGAAAAACTGTTTCAACATCAAAAACAACAAAAACTAGAGCAAACATATAATAACGGATTCTAAATTGTAACCAAGCATCCCCGATCGGTTCTATACCTGATTCATAACTAGAAAGTTTCTCTGGCCCCTTCCTAATTGGAGATAAAACTCCGGAAATTAGAAATGCCAAAACAGGAAAAGCACTTGATATTATTAAAAATGCCCAGAAAATATCATATTCGTAAAGCAGAAACATAGACGAACTCCTATGAATGTGGAAAAAATACCCGCTTAGTCAATTCCAATCGGAGTGGATTGGGCAAGGGATATATAACTCTTGAGTCAAAACAAAAATTCAGGTTAATCAAATAATTTATTTTCGTTTGGTTGCTGTGGTAGACGTCTCATTTTAAGATTTATTAATTGTAATCTTATTTTCAGTACACTTATTACTTAATAGTTCCATGTTTCTATTACTAATAGTTTCTAATATTAATAATATAATATTATTATTATTAATAAC